CGAGCTAGAACAAGAATCAGACGACTATCTGGAAGAGGCACCAGACGATCATGAAATTCGTACAAGAAAAGCCAAACGTATAGTCATTTTTACTGTTAACGAGCAGGATAGTGATCCTACTATTGTGAATCCTACTGAGGTCGGTGAACCAGAGGAAGTGGCTTTGATGCGTTATTCACAACAATCAGACTTTCGGCGAAGTCTAATCAAAGGTTCTATGCGGGTTCAACGGCGTAAAATGGGTACTTGGCTATTCTATCAACCACATGTACATTCCCCTCTTTTTTTGGACAAAATCCGAAAATTCCCTTTTTTTGATTTTGATGATATCTCCGGGGTGATTAATCGAATTTTTAGAAATTGGGTGCGGAAAGAGGAAGCAGTCAAAATTGTCGAGGATACAGACCCGCAAACAAAAATAGAAGAAAAAGAAGAGGCTCAGATAAGAAGGGAGGAAGCGCGAATAGAGATAGCAGAGGCCTGGGATAACCTTCCATGTGGGCAGCCAATAAGATGTTTGCTGTTATTAATTCACTCTTTTTCTAGAAAATATATTCTATTCCCTTCATTCATAATTGCGAAAAATCTTGGACGTATGTTGCTATTGCAACGTTCTGAATGGTCTGAGGATTTCCAGGAATTGAAACAAGAGATACATATTATATGTACTTATACCGGTGTTCCATTATCCGAAACAGAATTTCCGAAAAATTGGTTCGTGGACGGTATTCAGATAAAAATCTTATTTCCTTTCCGTTTGAAACCTTGGCACAAATCGAACCTAGGATCCTCTGAGAAAGATCTAATGCAAAACAACAACGAACAAGAGGATTTTAGTTTTTTAACAGTTTGGGGAAAGGAAGCTCGACGTCCTTTTGGTTCGCCCCGAAAACAACCTTCCTTTTTTAAACCCGTTTTAAAGGAACTCGAAAAAAAAATTCGAAAATTACAGAAGCACTCTTTTCAAGCTCGAATAGTTTTCAAAGGAAAAACAAAATTATTTCAACAAGCTTCATATGAATCGAGTGAAATTAAAGAAGAAAAAGATTCCATAATCAGCAATCAGATAATTCACGAATCATTTAATCAAATTACATCTCCGAGTTGGAAAAATTCTTCAGTGACAGAAAAAAAAATGAAGGATCTCACTGATAGAACAAGTACAATTCGAAATCAAGTAGAAAGAATCACAAAAGAGAAAAAAAAAGTAACTTCAAGTTATAATGCTAAAAGATTCGAAAAACGGCAAATATTAAAAAGAAGAACTGCTGGATTAATCGCTAAATTACCCCTGTTTTTCAAATCTTTCATTCAAAGAATATACACAGATATCTTTTTATCTATCATGAATATTCCCAAAATGAATACAGAACTTTCTCTTGAATCAACAAAAAAAAAATGCATTTCTAATAATGAAGAAGAAAAAATGAATAATGAAGAAGAAAAAATGAATAAAAAAAAGAAAAATCCAATTATTTCTACTATCAAAAAGGCACTTGATTCTATTATAAATAGTAATCTAATTTCACATCTTTTTTATGAATTATCCTGCGTGTCACAAGCATATGTATTTTACAAATTATCACATCAACTTAGTAACTCGTATAAATCTGTTCTTCAACATCAAGGAAGCCCTTTTTTTCTTAAGCCCGAAATAAAGGCTCCTTTTGAAACACAAGGAATGGGTCATTCGAGTTATGAAATGAATCACTGGAAAAGCTGCTTAAGAGGGTTAAGAGGACATTATCAATACGATTTATCTCAGATCAGATGGTCTAGATTAATACCAGAAAAATGGCGAAATACAGTTCATCAGCGTCGTATAGCTAAAAATGAAAATTTTAGCAAATGTCAAGACCAATTAATTCATTCCAAAAAACAAAAACAATTTGAAGTAGATTCATTATCTAATCAAAAAGAAAATTTTCAAAAATCCTATAGATATGATCTTTTATCATATCAATTTCTTAATTATGAAAATAAAAGGGAATGCTGTTTTTATAGATCTCCGTTTCAAGGAAATACGCACCAAGAGATTTCTTATAAAACGGCTAAAGAAACCCTTTTTGATATGCAGGTGAACCTCCCTATGAAGAATTATCTAGGAAAGGTCCATATTCCGGAAAAAATGGTCGATACAAGATATTTGGATTGGAGAATTCTCCATTTTGATCTTAGAAAAAAAGTCGATATTGAGGCCTGGAGCACGATCGATACCAATAGGGATCAAAGGAAAAGAGTTTTTATTAATGAATATGAAATAATTCAAAAAAATGATCTTTTTGATCTTAGGATTCCAGCTAAGAGGATTCCAGCTAAGAGGATTCCAGCTAATAGGATTCCAGCTAAGAGGATTCCAGCTAAGATTCCAGAAATCAATCCACCAAATTCAAACGGATTTTTTGATTGGATGGGAATGAATGAAAAAATGCTAAAGCATCCCATATCGAATCAGGAACTTTGGTTCTTCCCAGACTTTGTGTTACTTTCTAATGCATATAAAACGAAATCTTGGTTTATAGCAAGAAACTTCCTTCTTTTAAATTTGAATAATAGTAGTAGTACTGAAAAGGAAAAGATCAATGAAGGAAGTTTTTGGATAGAAAAGTATCGAAATCAAGAAGAAAAAAAATCCACAAGCCGAGGAGATCTTAAATCCGTTCTCCCACAACAAAAAGCTATTGAAGAAAAGGATGCAAGATCAGACATGAAAAAAGGGAAAAAGAAAAAAAAAAAAAACATCGCAGAAATAGAACTAGATTTATTCCTGAAACGTTATTTTCTTTTTCAATCGAGATTCGGCGAGACTTTGGCTCAAAGAATGCTCAATAATATCAGGATGTATTGTCTCGTGCTTAGACTGATAGATCCAAGAAAAATTATTCTAGCCTCGATTCAAAAGAGAGAAATGAGTTTGGATATCATGCTGCGTGACAATTTGAAAGAATTCATGCGAAGAAGAGCATTTACTGTAGAACCCATTCGTCTGCCTGGAACAAAAGATGGACAATTTATTACGTATCAAACCATAGGTACTTCGTTGGTTCATAAGAGTAAGGACCAAACGAAATACCAAGAGAAAAGATATCTTTCTAAGAAATTTTTTGATAAAGCTATTTTCTCACATGACAGAATAAGTAGAAATAGAGACAAAAAGCATTTTCAAGAAGCTCTTTTAAGACTTGAAGAAGCTCTTTTAAGACATGACAGAAGAAATGGTAGAAATAGAGACAAAAATCATTTAGGTTTACTTGTTCCTGAAAATATTTTCTCGTTTAGACGTCGTAGAGAATTCAGAATTCAAATTTCTTTGAATTCAAAGAATAGAAATGATGTAGATAGAAATCCAGTATTTTGGAACCGAAAGAACGTAAAAAACAGCAGACAAGTTTCACATGACAATAACCATCTTGTTAGAGAGAAAAAGAAATTCCAATTAAAGAAATTAAAGCACTTTCTTTGGCCTAATTATCGATTAGAAGATTTAGCTTGTATGAATCGTTCTTGGTTTGATACCAATAATGGCAGTCGTTTCAGTATGTTAAGAATACATCTTTATCCACGATTGAAAAATCGGGGATAATACACTTTTTCTATCTATCCTATACCCTATATATAATATAGGGTATCTGAAATAGGATAGATAGAAAATATAGATACCCTATATATAATATAGGGTATCTGAAATAGGATAGATAGAAAATATAGGGTATCTGAAAGCACACAAATACACAGATCACATGTCTTGTCTCACATTTCATTCTAGTATCCAATACGAAATTGGATAATGTCTCAATTAGATCTCGAAATGAATCAACAGAACCTTCTTCATTTTAGGTCTAAATTCTTCGATGCGAAAATGTACCAATCCTTTTCTATTCCTATCTAAAATTGGAAAGTGGATTGATTGATTTGAATTCAGAAAATTAGCAGTTCATAAAGAAATTCGGATTAGATTATTGTATATACCACATTCAAATTAATGGCATTATTATTACTGATCGGTAAAATCCATATCTGTAAAAAGGGAAAGGAGAATTTTTTTATGGTCAAAAATTCATTCATTTCGGTTATTTCTCAAAAAGAAAACGAAGAAAACAGAGGGTCTGTTGAATTTCAAGTATTCAGTTTCACCACTAAGATAAAGAGACTTACTTCACATTTGGAATTGCACAAAAAAGACTTTTCATCTCAGAGAGGTTTGCGAAAAATTTTGGGAAAACGTCAACGACTGCTGGCCTATTTGTCAAAAAAAAATAGAGGACGCTATATTGAATTAATTGATGAGTTGGGTATTCGAGAGATAGAGATAAAAACTCCTTAATTTGAAGCGTGATACCATTTGAGCTTAGTCGTTTACATTTTGATGAACTTCTTTTTACTTTCAGCAATGCATGGAAGAATGACTCGGGAAAAAACTTATGATTGCACCAACTACAAGAAAAGACTTCATGATAGTCAATATGGGCCCCCACCACCCATCAATGCATGGTGTTCTTCGACTGATTGTTACTCTCGATGGTGAAGATATTATTGGCTGTGAACCAATATTGGGTTATTTACATAGAGGAATGGAAAAAATTGCGGAAAATCGAACAATTATACAATATTTGCCTTATGTAACGCGTTGGGATTATTTAGCTACTATGTTCACAGAAGCAATAACCGTAAATGGACCCGAACAGCTAGGGAATATTCAAGTACCTAAAAGGGCTAGCTATATCAGAGCTATTATGTTGGAGTTGAGTCGTATCGCTTCCCATTTGTTATGGCTTGGCCCTTTTATGGCAGATATTGGGGCACAAACCCCTTTCTTCTATATTTTTCGAGAACGAGAATTAATATATGACCTATTCGAAGCTGCTACCGGTATGCGCATGATGCACAATTATTTTCGTATCGGAGGAGTCGCTGCTGATCTACCTCATGGCTGGATAGATAAATGTTTGGATTTTTGTGATTATTTTTTAATCGGAGTTGCTGAATATCAAAAGCTTATTACACGCAATCCCATTTTTTTAGAACGAGTTGAAGGTGTGGGCATTATTGGCGCAGAAGAAGCACTAAATTGGGGTTTATCAGGGCCAATGCTACGAGCTTCCGGAATACAATGGGATCTTCGTAAAGTTGATCGTTATGAGTGTTACGACGAATTTGATTGGGAGATTCAATGGCAAAAAGAAGGGGATTCATTAGCTCGATATTTAGTACGAATCAGTGAAATGACAGAATCCATAAAAATTATCCAACAGGCTCTGGAAGGAATTCCAGGAGGACCCTATGAAAATTTAGAAATCCGATGCTTTGATAGAATAAAAGACCCTGAGTGGAATGATTTTGACTATCGATTTATTAGTAAAAAACCTTCTCCAACTTTTGAATTGTCCAAGCAAGAACTTTATGTAAGAGTCGAAGCACCAAAAGGAGAATTGGGAATTTTTCTGATAGGGGATCGGAGTGTTTTTCCTTGGAGGTGGAAAATTCGACCACCGGGTTTTATCAACTTGCAAATTCTTCCTCAGTTAGTTAAAAGAATGAAATTGGCTGATATTATGACGATACTAGGTAGCATAGATATCATTATGGGAGAAGTTGATCGTTGAAATGATAATTGATACAACAGAAATCCAAGCTATCAATTCTTTTTCCAGATTGGAATCCTTAAAAGAAGGCTATGGGATCATACGTACGCTTGTGCCTATTTTCACTCTTGTATTAGGAATCACACTAGGTGTACTAGTAATTGTTTGGCTAGAAAGAGAAATATCTGCAGGGATACAACAACGTATTGGACCCGAATACGCCGGGCCCTTGGGAATTCTTCAAGCTCTAGCAGATGGTACAAAACTACTTTTCAAAGAGAATCTTCTTCCATCTAGAGGAGATACTCGTTTATTCAGTATCGGTCCCTCGATAGCAGTCATATCTATTTTACTAAGTTATTCAATAATTCCTTTTAGCTATCGCTTTATTCTAGCCGATCTTAGTATTGGTGTTTTTTTATGGATCTCCGTTTCAAGTCTTGCTCCCATTGGACTTCTTATGTCAGGATATGGATCAAATAATAAATATTCCTTTTTAGGTGGATTAAGGGCTGCTGCTCAATCAATTAGTTATGAAATACCATTAACTCTATGTATATTATCAATATCTCTACGTGCGATTCGCTGAGACATAAAATTTACCCTATTTCTTTTCTTTCTAGCAAGTTGTCTTTCTAGCAAGAAAGTTAAATGAGTTGAATATTGACTATTGTTTTTTTATTCATCATTGGGGTTGATGAACTAAACCGGATAGTTATATGAGTGAAATAAAACGGCTTCCAAATTTGCTGTTAAAGAAATTCAATCTCATTTCCTATGTACAAGAATTAAGTGAAAGTAAACATAAGCAGTCGAGACTGTTTACCCCAAGATTGGTTGATTAGTCATCATGGCTTGAAGCGGGTTCAAAAGATCAACTTTATGGGGTTTTTACTATCTATTACCATAGATGGATTACCCTACTGAGAGATTCCAAAAAATAAGTGGATGGTTAGGAAGACCAAGATACACAAAGGATTAGTAATGGAGATTCTGTAAATTATCCACCAGGATATTTCTTTATAGAAAAGGAATTCGAATTGGGGCTTTAAGTTGGTAGAAATGATTAAGAAGTATTCCCCGGGATTTCGATCCAGAGTATGTTCCTATCCACCGATTAAGTAAATAACTATCAAGAACGAAGAAATCTTTTACTTTGGGTAATGTCCCTTTTTCTGAGAAAGGAGAATAGGAACGAAATAAAATTGAAAGACTAGAATTGCAAAAAGAGATCTTTTTTTTTTATTCAAGGCTAAAGTTATTAATCAACAAAGAAAAATTAAAATTCTTAAAAGATAAGATGAATTCAGAAGCACTTTTTATTATAAATCTAGCAGACAGAATTCCATTGGTCTAATCCTAGGCCTTAGGATAAGAGTTTGACTCTCTATCGATCCTACAAACACATCAAGATAAAAAATTTTGAAAGGTCCTTAGATTTATTTTTGACCTATGAGGAGCCGTATGAGGCGAAAATCTCATGTACGGTTCTGTAATAGCGACGGGAACAGTGATGTTATCATCGACTATGATTATCTAACAGTTCAAGTACAGTTGATATAGTTGAAGCACAGTCAAAATATGGTTTTTGGGGATGGAATTTGTGGCGTCAACCTATAGGGTTTATCGTTTTTCTAATTTCTTCTCTAGCCGAGTGTGAGAGATTACCTTTTGATTTACCAGAAGCAGAAGAAGAATTAGTAGCAGGTTATCAAACCGAATATTCAGGTATCAAATTTGGTTTATTTTACGTTGCTTCGTATCTAAATCTACTAGTTTCTTCATTATTTGTAACAGTTCTTTACTTGGGGGGTTGGAATCTTTCTATTCCCTACATATTTGTTCCAGAGCTTTTTGACATAAATAAAAGAAGTAAAGTTTTTGGAACAATAATCGGTATCTTTATTACATTAGCTAA